TTTTCGAACCATTTGAATCAAGTAGTGATTCAAATGGTTCGAAAAAACTTGCACAAACCTTCTTTATATAATATACGGGACGATGTTCCTATGTATTCTTCAGGCCCTTTCTTCAATTAGTTGTTAATGTGAATGAACCATAACTATGTAGTCCTATTCCTAATAGATTGACCCCAAAATAGCATATCCAAATTATAAGAAATCCTATAGAAGCCACAATTGCCGAATCCACACCCTGAAAGCTCTGATTTGTTCTACTGTGTAAATAAATCGCGAATAGGGTCCAAGTAATAAATGCCCAAGTTTCCTTGGGGTCCCAATTCCAATAAGACCCCCATGCCTCATTAGCCCATACTGCTCCCGAAAGAATACCTATGGTTAAAAAAGTAAACCCTAGACTAATGACACGATAACTACACTGATCTAATTGTTGAGTTAATTGATACCTGTGATAATTTCTAAATGAAAGAAAAGAAGTGTTTTGTAAAACGCTTCTTTTTTCATTCACAAAGGAAAATGACCCAATTAATAAATGATTGCTTTTGCGAGGAATATCTAGGTTTTTTCGAAATGTAATGACTAAAAGAGCTATGGATAATAACGATCCACATAAAAGAGCTGCATAACTCAATAACATCATACTTACGTGCATCATTAACCACTGGGATTGTAGAGCAGGTACTAATATTGAAGATTGATGCATTTCGGTTGAAAGACCCGAAGTGGCAAAGCCTTGGGTAAAAATAGCACTTGGCGCGGTTATTGCGCTTAAATAACTTTTCTGGTTCCGTCTTTTAGGAAACATATGAATAATGGAGAAACTCCATGAAAGAAACATTAAAGATTCATATAAATCGCTTAACGGCAAATGTCTCGAATAAATCCAACGAGTAACTAATAATCCTGTTATACAGAAAAAGGTAGCCATCATGGCTTTTTCTGACAAATCAAATAGTACTACGGTTTCATGGATTAATAAGGTCATCAAATGAATCGTAATAACAATTGAAATGATAGAAAAAGAGATGTGAGTTAATATATGTTCTAAAGTGGCAAATATCATAATTTTTTTTAGGGGGGTATCCCCAATTACGGAATGGAAATCCGGAATTGAATTCATTATAGGATCTATTGTGCCTTTTTTAGAGGATGCCGCCACTCGGACTCGAACCGAGATGCTCTAGCACTGCTTCCTAAGAGCAGCGTGTCTACCAATTTCACCATGGCGGCATCATCGAAATAATCATAGTCCATATGATGTTCAATCGTCGAGATTGAGGGATTTAATGCAATCTATTTTAGGAAATGTTAGAATCGATGAATAAAGACCCGTTCAAATAAATATTTAAACGCTCAATAATCCTTAGTATCGTGGCAGGGGGTCGTTTTAAACAGCGGGCTTTTCCGTATTATAAGTTCTTCTGGAATAGTTGGAACTAGACGGTTATGCCCTGAGTCCAGGTATAGAACTAAGAATTTTTTTCTCATTTTTTGACGATTCATTTCTCATTTATCTGATTTGATAGATCCGAAATGAAAAAGATTCATTTTTCAATGAACAAAATAAAACAAGATTTTTTATATATCACAACTTCATCACTACATCCAAAGGATTTCTATGAAAATTTGGATAGTTTGGTATCAAAGATGTATTAATGATTGGGATCTTCATTGTATACAGAACATAATTTGTGTGAGGATTTACCAAACCCATTAAGTATTGGACCGGGCATATCGTATAACAAAAGAGTTTCAATCTTTATCGGAATTCTACTGTATGTACTTTAACTTAGAAAACTTAGAAAATCAAATTTAAACTGATAAGATCTCTTTATATATAGATTTGAAATCTAATATTAATAGATAAAATAATTTAGATATTGGATCTAGATATATCGATTGATCGATCCTCCAGCTCAAACATGGGATAGGATCCATTGGGGTTGGATTACGTAACGTAAGATTGACTCATTATTTAGTACATAAATATCGATCTAAATGGGATCCTGGCAGTTTTATTATTTTGTGTTTTTTTTTTTATCTGTTCGAAACAAGAGGGAGTCCTTGTAGATATGTAGTGATTCAGAGAGCTACAAATCAAAGTTTTAAAATGTATATTTTAATCAATTAGTTTCAATAATCCATTGACTTTGACTATGAATCTTACCCCCGCCTTACTTTGGAACAAAAAGGGGGCTCTAACCTCGTTCATACTTGTTTCAGATTTTCCAAAAATCTTAATGATGTATAACTATTGGAGATACATAATCCAATAAGGCAATCCCTTCCTAAGAAAAAAAGTAAGAGTTTTGTTATTGTGAAAAATGAATCGATGGGGAAAGTTACAATCCCCATCTCGCGAATTATAAAAACCAATCAATGAAAGGTGAAACCTTGTATTTTGTGTCTAACTACTTCTTTTTCTTTCTTTTTTTTTTTTCAAACAAAAAAAGAAATCATTTTTAGAACCTAGTATACAGAATACTTCATATTCTACATACCACAACAGCTAGTTCTATCTCATATTGATGAGTTCAAAACATTAGTTAATGTGAATTCTTCATCTTATAAATTTAATCATCCAATTCATCGAGTCATGCTGATGCAGATTCAGATCATTCCAAGGCTTTATTACTTGTTTGTCGCACAAAAAAACTTTTTGAATGCCCGGTAGAAATAGATTTAGCTAAAGATAAAGCTTTTGCCGCGGCCTGATATCCCCTTCCTTTCCAAATATTTCTACGAATATGCTTTTTTGACAGAGAAGTACGTTTCTTTGGAACCGCCATTTCAAAATAAAAGGGTCACTCATTTTTATAGTTGGACGTGAAAGACATTTATTGTTCAATTCAAAATAGATTGTTCTTTCTATTAACTATTCATTATCTATCTTTATTCCATAGCCGATACTTATGCTTACTTCATAACATAGAAGAGTATGGATACAGATAGATCAGCATCGCATATGGTATCATTAAGGATAAAAAAAGAAATGAAATAGAAGAAAAAAGAAAAAACGATGTGATTTTCAAGGGAATTTTTTTTTTTTCACATTTCCATTACATCCAATGTTCGAAGAAAGAATAATTTGTACTGATTGGGGGCTTCATATCTTTATTCAATCTATGTCTACGGGCGGGATCTACTACCGTTGAATCGGATGCCATTGATAAGAATTAAAAAGGTTCCAATTCATATCTCAGTCTATTTAGATAATATATATATATATTATAAATGTTATTTTTAATAAATCGAAAAGCTTAAGAACCCTTTCCTAATTTAGGAAACCAATAATGAATGTAACCTTTTTCTATTAATTGATCAAGCTCGGAGATAGAGTCCACATAATTTAAATTGAAATTAAATCTAAAGTAGTTAATCCGTTAAACAATACATTTTTTGATAAAATAAAGGGAATTTGAGTAATTTCTCTTTTTAGTTCTATGCGAAGTGACAAGTATTCTAGCATTTTTCATAAACACATAAACATAAGTTTGTTTTATTGGACTAGAAGCCAATCAATTCCAGAATTTGTTTTAGTTAATGACTCCGAAGAAACTAAAAAAAAAAACTAGGTTTATTGGATCGAGTTATTGGCAGATCCTACGATACATATCAGAATAAAGTACTTGAAATTTGGGTATCATTCTTTTTCCTTACTATATTGATATAAATATGGATAGAAATCACCGTATCGTATGTATATAGTAGAATAATGGAAAATCTCGTATTTTTTATCTTAATAAATATCTTCGTTAATAACTAGGTAGTAGCTTTTAACTAGTAACTTGATTATTTGAATTTTTTGTTTTTTTTTTTCAATAGTTTGGAAAGAATCAGAATAATTAAGAATGAAAAATCATATTTGAGTTCTTTTATATCTTGTATATCTTGATTTTTTTTTTATTTATTTGATTATTGCTCCTTCCGGAAGAAATAAGGGCTGGTGAATGGGAAACAATTAATAAGAATAAAAAAAGAAAGTTTGATTTTCTTATGGAACATACATATCAATATGCATGGATCATACCTTTCGCTCTACTTCCAGTTACTATGTCAATAGGGTTGGGACTTCTGCTTGTTCCGACCGCAACAAAAAATCTGCGTCGTATGTGGACTTTTCCTAGTGTTTCATTGCTAAGTATAGTTATGGTTTTTTCGTCCGATCTGTCTATTCAACAGATAAATGGCAGTTCTATCTATCAACATCTATGGTCTTGGACCATCAATACTGATTTTTCCTTAGAGTTCGGCTACTTGATCGATCCACTTACTTCTATTATGTCAATACTAATCACTACGGTTGGAATCATGGTTCTTATTTATAGTGACAATTATATGTCTCATGATCAAGGATATTTGAGATTTTTTGCTTATATGATTTTTTTCAATACTTCCATGTTGGGATTAGTTACTAGTTCCAATTTGATACAAATTCATATTTTTTGGGAACTAGTGGGAATGTGTTCGTATTTATTAATAGGTTTTTGGTTCACACGACCGGCTGCCGCAAATGCTTGTCAAAAAGCGTTTGTAACTAATCGTGTAGGGGATTTTGGGTTATTATTAGGAATCTTAGGTTTTTATTGGATAACAGGGAGTTTCGAATTTCGAGATTTGTTCGAAATCTTCAATAACCTGATCCGTAATAATGGGGTCAACTCTTTATTTGCTACTCTGTGTGCCTCCCTATTATTCGTCGGTGCAGTTGCTAAATCCGCACAATTTCCCCTTCATGTATGGTTACCTGATGCCATGGAGGGGCCTACTCCTATTTCAGCTCTTATCCATGCTGCTACTATGGTAGCAGCAGGCATTTTTCTTGTCGCTCGATTTCTTCCGCTTTTCACAGTCATACCTTACATAATGAATCTCATTTCTTTGATAGGTGTAATAACGGTACTATTAGGAGCTACTTTAGCTCTTGCTCAAAGAGACATTAAGAGAAGTTTAGCCTATTCTACAATGTCTCAATTGGGTTATATTATGTTAGCCCCAGG